CGAACAGGCGGGTACAAAAGGAGTTCAAGTACAAATTGCGGGACGTATCGACGGAAAAGAAATTGCACGTGTCGAATGGATCAGAGAAGGTAGGGTTCCTCTACAAACCATTCGAGCTAAAATAGATTATTGTTCCTATACAGTTCGAACTATTTATGGAGTATTAGGGATAAAAGTTTGGATATTTCTAAACAAAGAATAATAAAAAACTTTTTTTTATCTTTAACGTTCCATGTTTTGATAAAACAAAAAATTACAAATTATTACATTCTTATTCCAAAACAAAAAATGATAAATTTTATAAGATTGAATTGAATAAAAAAATTCAATTAATCATTTGATATTGATATAATTGCTATGCTTAGTGTGCGACTCGTTGGTTTTTTTTAGAGTGGTTCAAATTCAACAAAAAAATAAACCGACTGGTAGTATGAATTGAATTAATTAATAAAGAACTAATAACCAACTCATCGCTTCGCATTATCTGGATCTAAATAACTAGTCAAAATAGAAAATCTAAATAAAGATATGATATATTGGTGATCTAATTTTATTTTAACAACCGAAATATTGCATAAAAAAGAAAGAAAAACGAATCTAATTTTGAGTTGTAAAGCAATAAGAATATACGGATAAATGAAGGGGTGAAAGAAAGAGAGAAAAAAGAATATCAATGATATAGAATTCTAATATGTAAGGTTATATGGGTCATCTCATAAAAGGTAGTGTAATAAAGCATCAATATTAATTCATCCATATATAGATGAATATATTCCTAGAACAAAGAAATCAAGAGCCCCGAGTCAATAAAAACTGAGAAGGTTGATTCAAGAAAAAGGAAAATGTTATTTAAATAAAATCTTATTAGAGAGGCTCCATTGTAGAATTCAGACCTAACCATTAATCGAGAAGCGATGGGAACGACGGAACCTGCGAATACCTAAGATTTTTTTGATTAATATTAAAAACAAATCTTAATGATTCATTAGGTGGGATGGCGGAACGAACCAAGAAGCAATCCATTTTTTTTATTTGAGGAGTTGTAGGCTAACCCTACATTACATCTGAATTTGATAATGAAAGAGTAAATATTCGCCCGCGAAAATTTGGATTTTATTGAATTTTTTCATTTTTGCCAATCCGATAGGATAAAAAAAAATAAATAAAGATTCGTTAGAACCTTATAACAAAACAACATTATATAGTTATATACGGATAGCAAAAATTGTCTATAAAAATTGTCTATTAAGAATACATATATAGTTATATATATATCTATAATCTAGAATTTAGTTATATATAAACAAGATATAGAAATTTCCAATAGACCGATAGATTCTATGAAATATCAAAAAAATCCCGCGATTCTATTATATTATTCATTAATATTCATTAAATTTAAACATATGTATATTAAACATATGTATCTTATTGTATATTATTTTATCGGTTAAATCATTTATTTGAATTGAATTTTGAATCGCTTCATTCGTGAGGAGCCGTATGAGGTGAAAATCTCATGTACGGTTCTGTAATAGAGATGGAATTGAGAAACAACCATCAACTATAACCCCAAAAGAACCAGATTCCGTAAACAACATAGAGGAAGAATGAAGGGAATAGCCTATCGAGGTAATCATATTTGCTTCGGAAGATATGCTCTTCAGGCACTTGAGCCCGCTTGGATCACATCTAGACAAATAGAAGCGGGGCGGCGGGCAATGTCACGAAATGTCCGCCGGGGTGGACAAATATGGGTACGCATATTTCCAGACAAACCAGTTACAGTAAGACCCACCGAAACGCGTATGGGTTCGGGAAAGGGATCTCCCGAATATTGGGTAGCTGTCGTTAAACCCGGCAAAATACTTTATGAAATGGGCGGGGTCGCAGAGAATATAGCCAGAAAGGCTATTTCAATAGCAGCATCAAAAATGCCTATACGAACTCAATTCATTATTTCAGGATAATAATTAGAACCCAAGGAAAGAGGTCTTTTAGGATGAAAAAAATGCAATTGTAGGTTTCTTTTTTTTTTTTGAACACAGAATATTTTTTTTACTTCAGGACTGAAAGAAAAAAAAAATGATATGATTCAACCTCAAACCCATTTGAATGTAGCCGATAACAGCGGAGCCCGCGAATTGATGTGTATTCGAATCATAGGAGCTAGTAATCGACGATATGCTTATATTGGTGACATTGTTGTTGCTGTAATCAAGGAGGCAGTACCAAATACGCCTTTAGAAAGATCAGAAGTGATCAGAGCTGTAATTGTACGTACTTGTAAAGAACTCAAACGTAGCAACGGTATAATAATACAGTATGATGATAATGCTGCGGTTGTCATTGATCAAGAAGGAAATCCAAAAGGAACTCGAATTTTTTGCGCAATCGCCCGGGAATTGAGACAGTTAAATTTCACTAAAATAGTTTCATTAGCACCCGAGGTATTATAAGACGAGACCGTTATATAGATATATATTATTATTATATTATTTGTGAATGAAATAGATTAATTAATAGATTCTATCTGACACATATACCTTTGTAGTAATGTAGTAATTATTATATATATATTTCATATTAATATTTCATAACCTAAATAAAATAAATAATAATAGATAGATAGAAATAGAAAAAAAAAAAAAGAAAAAGGAGCATGTTGATTATATTGAAAGTAAGGGACAACAATCATTTTCGTTTATCATGAGTAAGGACACCATCGCTGACATAATAACCTCTATACGAAATGCTAATATGAATAGAAAAGGAACGGTTCAAATACCATTTACTAACATCACCGAAAACATTGTGAAAATACTTCTACGAGAGGGTTTTGTTGAAAACGTCAGAAAACATAGGGAAAACGACAAACATTTTTTAGTTTTAACCCTACGGTATACAAGAAATAGAAAAGGATCATATAAAACTTTTTTAAATTTAAAACGGATCAGTACACCCGGTCTACGAATATATTCTAATTATCAACGAATCCCTAGAATTTTAGGAGGGATGGGGATTGTAATTCTCTCTACTTCTAGAGGTATAATGACAGATCGAGAGGCTCGATTAGAAAGAATCGGCGGAGAAGTTTTATGTTATATATGGTAATCTTTCTGATATCCGAATTATATGAGAAACTTCTATCCATTTTTGTTAAAAAAAAGAGAGAAATCACAGGTTTCTAATATCACTCCTCATACATTAGTGAATACGTGAAGAGGTTTTAACTGGAATAGGAATAAAAGAAAGAAAAAAGAAAAAGGATTCATGAGGATTTAATTACTGAATCACTTCCCAAGGGTATGTTCCAGATTCTTTTATATAATGAAAATATGATTCTAGGCTATGTTTCCGAAAAGATTCGACGTACTCTTATTTTCTATCTATACGACCGGAAAATCAAAAATGAAAGTATAAGTCATTTAATTTAATTAGACTATTTTTCAACTTCAACATTCTTTTTTTGGGGGAGGTAGAATTAAATGTAAGGAAAACTTATTTTCTTCCAATAAATAGATTCGGGATTTAGTTAAGGAATGACAAATATGAAAATCGGGGCCTCTGTTCGTAAAATTTGTGAAAAATGTCGATTGATCCGTAGGAGAGGGCGAATTATAGTAATTTGTTCCAATCCAAGACATAAACAAAGACAGGGATAATATTTCCACAAAGGAGGTTTTTCTATTTTTAGGGATCGGATGCACAAATCAAATAAATTTATATTAAAAAAAAATCTTATTAATATTAAATGAAATAGTAAACCAAAAAAAGTAGAAAATGGATAATCTATACATAATCTATATTCTATTACAACTATATTAAACTACAACTATATTAAATATTAAACTACAACTATATTAATATTCTATAATTATAAATATTTAATATTATTGATATTTCCATTTTGAAATTTTATTTCAAAAATGAGTATTCTATATTAATAGAAATCGAATACACTTAATATAGAAAAATGAATATAGAAAAATAGAATATTAATTCTAGTTAGAAAATAGTAAAGGATCCTTTTTTGACATGAAATGGATATATCCATATATCTCAGACTTATATTTATGAAATAATCAAATATGGCAAAACCTATATCAAAAATGGGTTCGCGTAAAAATGGACGTATTGGTTCGCGTAAGCATGCTCGTAAAATACCAAAGGGAATTATTCATGTTCAAGCTAGTTTCAACAATACCATTGTTACTGTTACAGATGTACGGGGTCGGGTGATTTCTTGGTCCTCCGCCGGTAGTTGTGGATTCAAGGGTACACGAAGGGGGACAGCATTTGCCGCTGAAACCGCAGCAAGAAATGCTATTCGAACAGTAGCGGATCAAGGCATGCAACGAGCAGAAGTCATGATAAAAGGTCCCGGTCTCGGAAGAGATGCGGCATTAAGAGCTATTCGTAGAAGTGGTATACTATTAAATTTTATACGAGATGTAACTCCTATGCCACATAATGGATGTAGGTCTCCAAAAAAAAGACGTGTGTAAAACTAAAAATAAACATGGAAGAGATTTCAAGAGAAATAAACAATTCAAGGGTTTGATCAAAATTAAATATTATTATGGTTCGAGAGAAAGTAAGAGTATCTACTCGGACACTACAGTGGAAGTGTGTTGAATCAAGAGTAGACAGTAAGCGTCTTTATTATGGACGTTTTATTCTGTCTCCACTTATGAAAGGCCAAGCCGATACAATAGGCATTGCAATGCGAAGAGTTTTGCTCGGAGAAATAGAGGGAACATGTATCACACGTGCAAAATCAGAGAAAATACCACATGAATATTCTACCATAGTAGGTATTCAAGAATCAGTCCATGAAATTTTAATGAATTTGAAAGAAATTGTATTGAGAAGTAATCTCTATGGAACTCGGGACGCGTCTATTTGTTTCAAAGGTCCTGGATATGTAACTGCTCAAGACATCATTTTACCACCTTCTGTGGAAATCGTTGATAATACACAACATATAGCTAACCTAA